TGTAGGATTCGGATCTAAGCATTAAGTACGAAGCGGTGGGAACGAAGGAACTTGTGAATTCAAAATATTTTTTTTAATAAATGAATCTTAATGATTCACTAGTCTGGATGGCGAAAGTAACCATAAAAATGCATCTACTCTCAGAAATTCCGACCGGGCGTTAAGACTGAAAAAATAGAGATTGCAAGAGTAAACATTCGCCCGCGAATTTTTTTTTGATTTTTTTTGTTAGGCACAAAGGAAAATAAAGATTGATTAGGCTTTTATAAAATATAAAAAAACGATTATTTCTAATTTTAGAATAACTATTCAAATTATTGAAATTCCATTTTGAAGACTTTTTCGCGAGGAGCTGGATGAGAAGAAATTTTCACGTCCAGTTCTGGAGTAGAGATGGAATTCCGAAACAACCATCAACTATAACCCCAAAAGAACTAGATTCCGTAAACAACATAGAGGAAGAATGAAAGGAATATCTTTTCGAGGTAATCAGATTTCTTTCGGTAAATATGCGCTTCAGGCACTTGAACCTGCTTGGATCACATCTAAACAAATCGAAGCAGGCCGGCGGGCAATGACACGAAATGCACGCCGTGGTGGAAAAATATGGGTCCGTGTATTTCCAGACAAACCGGTTACAGTAAGACCTGCCGAAACACGTATGGGTTCGGGGAAAGGATCCCCTGAATATTGGGTAGCTGTTGTTAAACCGGGGCGAATACTATATGAAATGAGTGGGGTAACCGAAAATATAGCTAGAAGGGCTATTTTAATAGCAGCATCCAAAATGCCTATACGAACGAAATTTCTTATTTCGGGATAAAACAAAACGCGGGTTTCTTTTTTTAAACAAATTTTAGACAAAAAAATATTTTTTTATTTTCTTCATCCTTTGCATTGTAAGAATAAGAATAGACTCAAAAATTTAATATGATTCAACCCCAGACCCATTTAAATGTAGCGGATAACAGCGGGGCTAGAGAATTGATGTGTATTCGAATCGTAGGAGCTAGCAATCGTCGATATGCTCACATTGGTGACGTTATTGTTGCTGTGATCAAAGAAGCTGTACCTAATATGCCACTACAAAAATCAGAAGTAGTACGAGCTGTAATTGTTCGTACTTCTAAAGAACTTAAACGCGACAACGGTATGATAATACGATATGATGACAATGCTGCAGTTGTAATTGATCAAAAAGGAAATCCAAAAGGAACGCGAATTTTTGGTGCAATACCCCGAGAATTGAGACAATTCAATTTTACTAAAATAGTTTCATTAGCTCCCGAGGTATTATAAAATGAAAATACAATGAGATGTTGATTTTTTTTTATCTTCCTTTGGGCTATTTGAAAGAAATAGAAAAATAACTTGATTTATTCGTTGATTGTGTCTCACGTATATACCTTTTTCAAAATTCATATAATAATAAACTACGACGAAAAAAACATGTTGATTATATTCAAAGCCGAGGAAAAAAATTTAAGTTCATCATGAGTAGAGACACTATTGCTGAGATAATAACCTCTATACGAAACGCGGATATGGATAGAAAAAGAGTTGTTCGCATAGCCTCTACTAATATCACCGAAAATCTTGTTCAAATACTTTTTCGAGAAGGTTTTATTGAAAACGTCCGAAAGCATCGAGAAAAAAACAAATCGTTTTTGGTTTTAACCCTGCGACATAGAAGGAATAGGAAAAGACCTTATAGAAATTTTTTAAATTTAAAACAGATTAGTAGACCCGGCCTACGAATCTATTCTAACTCTCAACGAATCCCTAGAATTTTAGGCGGAATGGGGATTGTAATTCTTTCTACTCCTCGGGGTATAATAACAGACCGGGAGGCTCGACTAGAAGGAATCGGCGGAGAAATCTTGTGTTATATATGGTAATTTGTCGATTCGTTTAATTTAATAAACGGGACAAATAGTTCTTTTTGATTCCATTATAGAATACTGGATTATCCAGTACTAAGTATTTCTATTCTACCTCCTTTCTGATCCTCCAAATGACTATTTTTACTAGTGATTTGGAGACTTTGAAATCTCCTAAAAATCCCCCCAAAATATTGGGGTTTAAATATGAAAAGTGGAATAGTTCTCGATTGTGTTCACTTTATTTTTTTAGTATATAGAAATCTATTTTTTTTATTAAATCCTAAATTAAATCAGGAGGTTTTGAATATGAAGTATTACTTCGTTCTCGAAATATATATTATAAATTGTCAGTCGTGTTTACTTTGTTACTTTTATTTGTCTCTATATTAGAGAGAAGATTATAGACAATATTAGTACCGTTCTAACAATGTTTATTCCACTTTCATTCTATTTAATTTATCATTATCACGGTAAATAGAATTTTTTTATAAATAAAAAAATAGAATAGAATATATTATTCTAAATATGATACAAAGGACTATAGATATTGGACTATAGATATTATAGGTAGGAAAAGAAGTAGAATATTAAAGAGAATAAGGAAAAGGGATCAATGAATGAATATATATAATATATAATAGATTCAACGATATATAGAGTATTAAAGAGAATAAGGAAAGGGGAGGAGTTGGCTAATACCCCTTCTCCTCCATTAGTGAATACTTCAAGGGGGCTTTACCTGGAATGAAAGAAAAAAAATGGATTCATGAAGGTTTAATTACTGAATCGCTTCCCAACGGCATGTTCCGGGTTCGTTTAGATAATGAGGATCTAATTCTAGGATATGTTTCAGGAAAGATCCGACGTAGTTTTATACGGATACTGCCAGGAGATAAAGTCAAAATTGAAGTAAGTCCTTATGATTCAACCAGAGGGCGTATAATTTATCGACTCGAAAACAAGGATTCAAAAGATTAGGCGGGTTTTATTCAATATGATTCGAAATGCAAAGTTTCAAGAAACTTATTTTCTACCAACAAGTCAATAAGTAGATTTAGGAATGACAAATATGAAAATAGGAGCTTCCGTTCGTAAAATTTGTGAAAAATGTCGCCTAATTCGCAGGCGGGGACGCATTATAGTAATTTGTTCCAACCCGAGACATAAACAAAGACAAGGATAATAAGACTTGCTAAAGGACTCAGTGTCCAAATAAGGAATCTGTTTTGATTTGAAATGGATATATCCATATATTTCTGATTTATATTTATGAGATGATAAAATATGGCAAAAGCTATGCCGAGAGTCGGTTCACGTAGGAATAGGCGTATTGGTTTGCGTAAGAGTGCACGTAGAATACCAAAAGGGCTTATTCATGTTCAAGCAAGTTTCAATAATACTATTGTTACGGTTACAGATGTAAGGGGTCGAGTGGTTTCCTGGTCCTCGGCAGGTACTTGCGGCTTTAAGGGTCCGAGAAGAGGGACACCCTTTGCAGCTTATACTGCAGCAGCAAATGCTATTCGTACAGTAATAGATCAAGGTATGCAACGAGCCGAAGTCATGATAAAGGGTCCCGGGTTAGGAAGAGACGGAGCATTACGCGCTATTGTTCGAAGCCGTATACTATTAACTTTTGTACGGGATGTAACCCCTATGCCACATAATGGTTGTAGACCTCCCCAAAAAAGACGTGTGTAGAAATGAATAGCGAGGAAATTTCAAGAGAAACAAGAGAAATAAATAATTCAATCAAATAAAAATATTACTATGGTTCGAGAGAAAGTAACAGTATCTACTCGGACACTACAGTGGAACTGTGTTGAATCAAGAACAGACAGTAAGCGTCTTCATTATGGGCGTTTTGTTCTGTCTCCACTTATGAAAGGCCAAGCCGACACAATAGGCATTGCAATGCGAAGAGCTTTGCTTGGAGAAATAGAAGGAACATGTATCACACGTGTAAAATCCGAGAACGTCCCGCACGAATATTCTACTATAGCAGGCATTCAAGAATCAGTTCATGAAATTTTAATGAATTTGAAAGAAATTGTATTGAGAAGTAATGTATATGGAACTTGTGGCGCGTCTATTTGTGCTAGGGGCCCGGGATATATAACTGCTCGAGATATCATCTTACCGCCTTGTGTAGAAATCGTCGACAATACACAACATATAGCTAGGTTGACAGAACCGATTGATTTTTTTATTGGATTAGAAATCGAGAGAAATCGTGGATATCTTATAAAAAGCCCGCATATCTTTCAAGATAGAAGTTATCCTCTAGATGCTGTCTTCATGCCTGTTAGAAATGTGAATCATAGTATTCATTCCTATGGGAATGAAAAACAAGAAATACTCTTTCTCGAAATATGGACAAATGGAAGTTTAACTCCAAAAGAAGCACTTCAGGAAGCCTCTCGCAATTTGATTGATTTATTTATTCCCTTTTTACATAAGGAAGAAGAAAACTTACCTTTAGAGAATAATCAAGACACAGTTTCCTTATCTCCTTTTAGTTTTCACGAGAAATTGGAGAAATTCAGAAATAACAAAAAAAAAAAAGCATTGCAATCAATTTTTATTGACCAATCCGAATTATCTCCCAGAATTTATAATTGCCTCAAAAAATCCAACATATATACATTATTTGATTTGTTTGACTTCTTGAATAAGAGGCAAGAAGATCTTATGAAAATGGAATATTTTCGCCTAGAAGATCTAAAACAGATGTTGGGGATTCTAGAAAAACACTTCACAACCGATTTACCAAAAAATCGATTGTAAATCTACAAATCAATTGTATTTCGATTGGATTTGTTTTTTTGGCTTTTGTATTTTTTTGAATTAAGATTAAGATAAAAATGGGTTTTCAACTTGTAACCACAATTCATAGATTTGAAAGAAATTAAGAATTTTATTGAATAGATGTATCTAGGGAGAGTTCGCTTTGAAGTGACTATTCCCTAGATACGCGCGTTGTATTATTTCACAATTAAAATCAAATTAAAAAAGACCTAAAGTTAGGGATTTATCAATAGGCAATGTTGCACCAATACCTAACCAAAGAGCGACTGCGGTACCAATTAAAAAGACGGTTGTCGCTACTGGACGACG